GAGGAACCGGCAGGTAGTGGGGGCTTGCTGTCTACTTCGCGAGCCTACTTCTATATAGACTGGGGACCGGGCCCTGTTCTGGGAATTCCCTTCTACAGTATACCGGCGTCCATCCACGAGGCAGTCAAAAGAAAGAGAGAAAGGGGCGGCTAGGAAGCTGGAGTCGTTGCGGTTGTATGCCACGAGGTCCCTATGGACAAGGGGACAAGTTCATCATAGTTTTTGGGCGCAGGCAACCCTCTACCATCCATCCCATTGCATTCCATCGTCTCGTATTGGAATATTACTACCGAACCGGTGGATCATAACATAAGATGAAGAATCGAGGAGCGAGCTTCATTTTGATATTGATAGCTCCTTCCCGTCCCCCCGGATTGATTATCCCTACCTAACTACATGGTAGTGGTCTAGGGAGCGCAATTGCTAGAGCACGGGAGAATGAAGAGTAATGATTTCAGCAAGAGCAGCCGGACGGACTCCCCAAGTCTGATATTTATTGATTGTTTAAAAAGAGAGGTATGGGAGACTTTCCGAGCGAGACTCTGGGATCTCCTGTAAACCCCCATGATGTGGTAAAGGGAGGATATTAGGGGAAGCAGTGAGTGGAGATTCCCCTGCGGAGAGCCGGATGAGGGGAGACCCTCACGTCCGGTTCGGAGGGCGGGGATATCCCGACCCTACTATCATTATGCCTTTGCAATGTTACTTGGTTCAACTCCATTTGTGACCTTTTCTCGTATGTGGGACTCTCTATCTTCTTGGGTAGATAATCGATCGTTTTTCATTTTGATAGTGAGTCGTTTTTTTAAGGAACTTACTAATTGAAGAATAATCGAGCGAACTGGAGGAGCTTGCCAGGATGGCTTGGTAAGCAACCCGTTATGTAGGCGCCAACTCCCTGTTCTTTCTCTTCTTTCTTTTTTTGACTTGGTTAGCAGGTTTCGCTGGGCGAGCGCTTTAGGGTAGGTCAAGGCTATTTATAGTTGAGCACGCTAGTGCGGTCTTAGCATTGAATGACCTGTCCCCGGGGCTTGTTCTATAGCTATAGATTCCGTTGTCCCGTTGAGTTGCTGAAATACCGAAGATATAGAGACTGGCTCCAGTCTCTTCTATTGACATTGACACTGCCTGTCCACTGTCCAGCTGTACCGCCGGCCGGAATCTTCGGCATAGTATCCGGAATTACCGGAATTAGTAGGACTCCGGAATCTTCGGCATAGTAGGGCCGCCCGAGTTGCCTAAAAAGCTACCACAACGGAGGGAGGTGGATCATAAGATAGAGTTGGAGCCGGGAGCTAAACCGCCAGCCAGGGCCCCACCAGAGTTGGAGGAACTCAGGAAGCAGTTGAGGGAACTACTTGGGGCAGAATACATGAAACAATCTAAGGCCTCCCAGTCTCTATATCTTTGGAGGGGAATTCGGCGCCCCGGTGTTATTTCAGAAGAAGCATGATGGGCGGCTATGCATCGACTATCGGGCGTTAAACAAGGTAACTATCAAAAAAACAAGTACGCTACGCGCCTCTGATCGCTTCTTTGACCATACTTCTCTAAGTTGGACGGTTCTATATTATACTGGGCTCCATGTGCGCATCGCCGAGCGCCCACTAAGGTGACAGAGTAAAGGTCTTTGAGAAGTACAAATCCTACCACTCCACCCTGAGTCTTTTCCATACAGGACCAGAATTAGTAGTGTGGACTTTCTCGATCGATTCTTCAACTCAACTGGACTTCCCCCGGCCTCCGGGACAAAGCCCGGACTTTTCGATTTATGAAAGGAATGATGTTACGAGTGGATCGATCCACCAAAACCAGCACTCAAGCCCCTCAATCACCAAGAAGACAAGACATGAGAGAAGCAAGGATGAAGCACTGGAATAAAAATCTGCGGTTGAGGTCGACGAGAAACCTGCAAAGGTAAGGACCAGATTACCTTTAGCATATCCAGTACCCGGTTCAGAGCCAGCGACATCAGTGGCATATCCGGTGCGTTTAGCCCACTCCCTTTGCCTAGCGTCTCCCGCTGACCGAAAACAGAGGAGCAACCAAGGTATGATACCGACCTCGTTCCATAGTCAAGCCTCTCCGATCGCCTAGGCCCTCACTGGGAGGGAGGAACATGATGACGGGAGCGATACTCGACGTGTAAAGCGCCAAACTCGATTCGATTTCAATGTCTCTTTCGTTATCTTATTGCATATGGCTAGCTATATAGTTCTTTTTTTTCTGATATTGTATGTAGTGTGATTTGATGACTGATTGGCACATACATACATTACGACGAAGCTCTCGTAAGCCGTCCCTTCTGATCCGGAATTAGTAGTGTGGCTGAAGCGTGAGTTACTTACTGTTCCACCACTCTGAGAGGTAGACCAAAAGAAAAGCGCGGCTTTTTTTACGGTCTTAATAGATACTAAATCCGGTTCCGGACAAAAGACTGGCTTGGCTTCTTATTAACCAGAGGAAGTGTTGACGATCTTATCCTCGTCGACCATTAGCGGTATTCGCGCACCGAACCGCAGTCCTACTAATTCCGGAAGAAGTGGAACTATTACAGCTAACCGCTCGGGCGCGACTCTACCCGCTGTTGCTTCCTACCACACCGGCAGTCCGGCTGGATAATCTGGAATGCGAGACAGCCCATGCTTCTCGATCCTTGAACAAGGCATTGCAAGCGATAGATCTCAAGGCGAAGCCCCCAAAGATAAAAGATCGTATTTTCGTATCGCGTAACGCGTAAAGAGAAATGACTTAGATAGAGCGCTTGAAGAGTGGAATTGTCTAATTTCTTTCGGAATTGGATCCGAATAGTAGCTGCTGCCCAAAGGTGCTCTTTCACGAAAGCCGGATTCCAGACTAAGAACCCCGTTGCCCAATGGCAAGTGTTTCGAAGGTAACCTCCCGGCGCAACGGCAGGGGAGGAGTGCTCAGTCAAGTGCTTCCGTTCCGGGTGGGGGACTCTTGCTCTTCCCGCATGTCCAGTCTAAGGCCCGGGCCCAGGCCATGGTGCTGCGCTGCCCGGAACCGGATTTAGTATCTATTAAGACCGCTTCGACTCCCAGCAAGATGAAAACCCTTGCGCCTACCCTCGGTTGTCCATTTGCACCGGAATCTCCGGAATCTATAGTTCTAGTAGGGTCCGAAGGTCACGGAGTGCTAAGACCCATGGTCATGAAATGCGCTCTCCCCTCCGAGGGGGGAGGGATAGGCCTTATATAGTGCGAATGGGCAGTCTCTATAGTCCTATAGTATACCCTTCTTCCCCGGAATTAGTGGGACTCCGGAATCCTATGCTTTCGGCTGTCCAGGCTACGAAGTAGGTGAGCACCCTAGTGCGAATGGGCAGTCTCTATAGTTTAGTAGTTCCTCCGGTAAGACCGGGCCGGAAACCGGATTTAGTAACTGTAGCGAAGCGGCGCGCTAGCGCTTGTTCTTCAGCGCAAGCCAAGCACCTGTCTCTATAGAACCGGCTATTTTTCTGGTAGGGGCTTATAGTTTAATTGGTTGAAACGTACCGCTCATAACGGTGATATTGTAGGTTCGAGTCCTACTAAGCCTACCACCCCTACAGTACAGTCGAAGTCCCCGCCACCCTGCGGATCTCAATGACGCGACCTGGAACCACACCACTGCAGCCGCTGCCCTTCGGGCACGCCTCCTACGCTTACACATGCGCTACGCTCTTGCATCAAGCATGTCGGCAATACAATACAGCTTTCCGGGAGACGCGAAGCAGCGGAACAAAGTAACTTCCGAGCGAGTCCCTTGCGACGAAGAGGGCGATCGAAGAGCGAAGTGAGTTCCGGCGGCCCCTCCTCTTGTTTTGTTCCCGAACAACGATCATTCATTATGGCCGGGCACGACCAAAGACTGAGACTTTCAGGCCGTCCCGGGACTCCCCCACATAAAGCCGATCATGGATGGCCGGAATTACCGGAATCTTCGGCATAGTACGATGGAAGGGCCGGCAAGCCCCTCCAGGAGGCCCCGGGAAGAGGAATGAGGAATGATCTCCCCGGCGGAGCGGAATGCCGCAGAGGAGAAGAACGACAAGCTTGGAAAAGGGTTCTTGTGACTCTCCCCCCGTACCGGAGGGTCTGGAGAGAGATGGGACCGGGGCTTAGTTGAAATATCAATAAAGAGCGTCGCGTCACTTAAAAGAGCGGCTAAACGATCAGAGACTACGGAGAAAGTCAAATGAGATATGAATTGACTACAGCCCTTCTGGCCCTCTACTGGGATGGGAGGAAATAGGATTCTCTCTTTTCTGATCCCCTTGCCCAGTTTTTTTCTACCACTTGTTGGCAAAATGCAAGCAAACTAAACAAGAACAAGGATTTATACGACCTTCCCTCGGGACTGTAGGCCTCAAGCAAACAACAAGCTCCACTGGCTTTACTGAACTTTGCCCAAGAGCTGTAAGGGGGGTTCGGTATCTGATCCGTACGTCAGACGAACCCTTCACCCCGCCCCCGCCCTTCTTATTGAGTGAATTGAGCAATCAACCTTCCCTACTACTAATTCCGGATAGACTGGCCCAACCGCTTACTGAGAACTGGGAGATGATCTTCGTACCCTTCGCAGCTAACGTGCTCACCTACTTCGTACTCTGCGCACTAGCGTGCTCAACTACAAGTAGCCTTCGAAAAGATGGAATTTAACCAGCAAGCTAAGTACTAAAAAAAGCCGGGATTGGCATAAGGCAAGTTTGAACAAAAGTTGGAGCATGTTATTAGTTACAATTTTTAGCAAGTTTGAACAAGCGTTTTATTGCTGAGCTAATAGCCAGAGATACTATAGTCCTACTAAACTATAGAGAAGATACTGTATTTGATTCCGGCGCACGTACAGGAGTTTCCGGATCAAGGGCTCTCCAGGGACTGACCATATGGAGTATAGCCAAGTGGTAAGGCATCGGTTTTTGGTACCGGCATGCAAAGGTTCGAATCCTTTTACTCCATCTCCTGCACACCCGATCGGTCAAGCCAGTTTCTATATCTCTGACGACTACATTGGTCTCATATTTGTGGCTGCCCACCCTTTCAATCGCCCCTGAGCCCAGCTTGTAGCAAGCCACGACCTTTGACTTTTTCCTACTTTGTGGCCGGAATCTCCGGAATCTATAGTTATAGTAGGCTACGAAGGTCACGGAGTGCTAAGACCCATGGTCATGAAATGCGCTCTCCCCTCCGAGGGGGGAGGGATAGGCCTTATATAGTGCGAATGGGCAGTCTCTATAGTCCTATAGTAGGGCGACAGAAAGCAATCCTTCCAACCCGGAGTTGAACACAACACTGACTTTGGCCAGGTTCTTCTACTAAGCCGGGGCATGGCCAGCAATCTCCTGGCCCTTGCAACACGACTTCTTCTTATATTCCCAAAACCGGCCCTACCACACGAGAGCCCAGCAAGCAACTCCGCTTTTCGGTAATAAAGTAATAGGGGCCGTTGCGCGGTTTCTAAGTAGGAGTTTTTCGGATTTCGCCAGATACAATTGGAGAATAATTTTGTATTAACATTAGTCAGGGCTTGACGGAGGAATTTCCATTCTTTGTGGAAACATATTAATATTAATTGGAAAGAACTGGTCTTCCCAGCGCCAAGGAATTGGTTATACCTAAACGAGTCATGAAGGGTATAACGAACCTGTCTCCACATTGGATCAAGAACAGGGTCAGAAGGATCAAAGCTAATTCGTATAGAGCCCCGGTCTTAGTGGAACCGGCCCAACCAGAAACTAAGCATTATATGGACAGAAAGCAACCGGGAGATACTATAGTCCTACTAATTCCGGCAATACGACGGTATGAACACGATACCAGGGCAAACCCATGGAAAAACCTCTTTATTAAAGATAAATAGACACTATGTAACTTTATCACATTGGAAAAAACTAAACTTTATATACTACTTTATATACTATAGTACCTAACCCTTTTCAGTGGATTATCTATGATCAAGGGTTACTATTTATTCAGTTCCATTCGAATCGAAATAATGGAACAATTCTGATATAATAATTCCAAATGGAAGCAGATCTATTCTATTCTATACCCGAACCCGATAAGTAGCAATACGCAATGGTGGATTGGTCTAATTTTTGAGAAGTATTTATGCACTTGTTTTGTTACTCGTTCCAACGGCAAGAATTAGTCTTTATTTATTCCATCTTCCTCTATGATATAAACCTTACAATCCATGTATAAAATCTATATTAAAATAAGAGAAAAATCAATCAAATCGAAGAATTATTACGTTTCCAAAAGTACTTAAAGTTTGTTTCTTTAATTTACCATTGTTTTGGAGTCCTGGAGAGGAAGATGCAATTTGGGTTGACGTATAGCGCGACTTGTCAGACATATTGGGTCATATGGGACCGTTCTCTCCCCCGACCGAGATGAGATATCTTATGTTTCCGCCCGAGCCGGAATCTATAATTGATTGAACCATCAATAATTCGAATTAGAATTAGAAGTACGATTAGATCGGGATAAAGAATTGAAATTAGAAAGATTTATGGTTGGCTTATAACAACAAAGTATCCTCGTTCAGAAAATACCGGTAATATTATATAGATATATGTATATATGATTATCACTTGTATCATAAAGAATTTTTATACCTGCGGAGCTATATAAAACTGTCAATCAATAGAGTAGCATGGTAATCTAAATCTAATCGTTTTGTTTGAGATATGAAACGTGTTAAAAAAAAGAAGTCTTAGCAAAAAGAAGTGAGTGGTACTGATATTGTTTGCCCTATATGTGCAAATGGAATTCGGACAGATCTTTACCCACATGAACCTAAAAAAAAAAGGAAGCAAAAATGACTTGTTTTTCTAGATCCCCTTATAAGTTCTATCCATATATGTTCTGATCGCCAATTCATATTCGACTATACTAAATCCAGTTGTATTTGATTGGAATTCAGAGAATAATTCAAATTCATTTTCTTTTTCTTGCCCCCTCTCGTCAACTAGCACTATTTTGTTGTGAACCATTATAAATAATTGGTTAGATACATTTCCAGTCTATCTATTTTCCATATTGATTGATCCCCTTCCCCTTTTAACTAGCTATATCCCTATATACAGAATTTATTCAGATATCATGTATCTGTTAATAGCTCTTTCGCTTTTGTTTGTTTTTTCAGAACGCAATTTAGGCTCCTGTTTTTTTCTACTGCTTGCACTAACGTGTGAAGCAGCCTCCCGGCACGGTCTTCTTCACGAGTACGTTCACCTACTTTGTAGCCTTCGACTCCGGTGCTCACCTACTTATCGTATCCTCCAGGTGACGTCGGTGTACATGAGAATACATCTTGCCCTTAGTTTAATAGGCCTCGAAGCAAGTCACTATAGTACCCCCCACTACTCTGTTGACCTTACGAGCTTTCTCGCTAAATCTTGGCCTGCATAAGCACTGTCGACACCGAGTTCAGATCCTTCCGGCGTTGGTGTCTATTCGGGCCGGCACTTATTCAACATATTAGAGATCGCCTCTAACTTTCTCCTGACCCAGAGTTCTGCTTGTCAGAATAAGGGTATCATGATCATGCGTAGCTGCCTCTTAGTTACTAGTTTCGACATCAGGCCGGTTACCCTAGGTCTACTGATATTCTTGCGTCCCCGCCCAGCAGGCCCCGAGGGAATTCTACTTTGTCTGTCTTGTCTCAGTCCCCCCCCGATGACGATCAACCTCTGCCATACTACTAATTCCCCCTTTCTTTCAGTTTGGTATGCCTTTGTGGACACTGTGTTCTCGTTAGCGCTTCTTCTATTGGCCTGGCCGCCTATCAAGACGAAGGCTCGTGCTTTCCAATTAGATTATCCTCGAGCGTTCTAACACCCTTGATTTCGCTCACTTCGTTCGCGCCTTCGTCTAAGCGTTCAACTATGATTATGATAGAGTTCCAGTTCCCGAATTAGCAGTCACATGTCCAGGTCGTAAGTCTTTGACCTATTCGACTTTGTTACTTCGGGCGTGCTGTTGTCCGCCCCGATCCAACAAGACTATTAAGTTAAGACCGGGAGCGCGCTAGCCCGGTCTTACCGGAATTAGTGGAACTACTAATGGAGGATACTATAGATACTAGCCGGCTTATTGCCGCCAATAGTATTCTTGCTTGGTCTCGCTCATTCTATAGAGACTGGCTATTTCGATGGCTCCCATAATTTTGATGGGCAAAGCACTCAACACTGGCGGGAGCCAGGGCTTCAACAATCGTTGTAGCTCAGGTCAAAGATCCCAATAGGCTTTCATCACACCACCGGAGGCTAAAGGTCGTTGGGTAGTCCACTTTATCCATGACTCTGACTGTTGAGACCGATTCCATAATGGAATCGCCTTCTAATTCCCCGTTCTATAGTTTAGTAGGACTCTAGTATCTCCTTTGATTTGACTAGGGAGGGAAGGATCCCGAGCGTAGAACAAGAAGACTAAGAAATAAGAGATCTGGTTTCAATTATATACTCCAGCTTTGTTTGGTCAGTATATCTTCACTAACGCTTGCCTCTTTTTCACTTCGCCTTCAGAGCCTTGCTTTTAGTTGTAAGGCTGAACCCATCTAATTAGCTCATCAAACAAGATAGCCAAAAGTGGGAGTTGTTTTCGTATTATCTTATAATAAAATAAGAGCACGCCTGCTTTTAGCTCGTAGTTTCACTCTTGCTTTTGTGTTCTCATCTTTCTTAAAGTAAAAGTCAAGGTTTCTAGTGGTTCTATAGTAATAATAATAGTAGTAATAGTAAAAGTCAACCGGTCAGTTCAGTCAGAGTGAGCTGTAAAGGTAGCTATTGCTGCTTGCTGTAAGAGCTAGTGCTGTACTGGACTGGGAAAAAGCAAGCGTCTGATCGAATCAATCAAGTCGATCGCCTAAGCCCGGTATAATATAGAACTGGCGAGTGACGATTGGCCGAGGGCAGGCCAGTCTCTCCAGTCTATATAGAAGGTGGGAATAGCCGGAATCTATAGTCTGGAAATAAAGACGAGTAGGCCTTATTCTGGTCTTCTGGAGGATGGACACATGGATTTTTGGTCAGCTTTGGGCGACGGTGGTGGAAATCAACCAAATCCCGGCTGACAGATTCACTCTATTATTGCCTCCTATTCCAGAGGGTTTTATATAAGGAACAAGCAAAGAGCGCACTAGGTGCGCGTTACTCTTGCTCTATTCGCTTTTTTGTGGGCCCCGGTCATTATAATTATAGTACGGGGAGAATTATTCAGTACTACTAATGGAGGCTAGTGGATTGGTTCAATAATCGTCTTCAATGGAATATTACTACCGAAAGATCTTTCCCGGGGTTAAGGGCCTCCAACGCCTATAAATAGGGAGAGGGGAAGGTAATTGTCGGTAAGAAAGTGAGTAGCGCAGGATCCTTTGATAACGCGGATTCCTAAGAGAATTGAGCAAGAAATCAGTCAGGTAGAAGACTTGAAGCTCCAACGGGAGCAAATTATGGGTGCTTTCTGGGAGCATATGCCCCCTATTGATCCCATTATCATACGAGATCGTATGCTCACTCTCCAGAACCAAGCGCTCTTGAAAACAGGAAGAACGCGCTGCTCAAAGATAAAGAACAGCAAGAGCGGGCTGTCACCCTTTTTAATTTTTAAGTAGTTACTGTTTCCCCTGTAATTTGCTGTCTTGTTTATGAGGTCTTCTTAACAGCAGCTTGTGAAATAAGAGCGCGCTAGCGGGCTCGGGCTCCAATAGTACTTGCTTAGTAGTTTATGCTCTCTGAGGACCGGCTTAGATGAATGTCCCCCTCCTTAAGGTCTCCAAGCCGTCGTGCACGATTGGATTGTTGTGTTGTATTGTAACAGTATGTCCTTTTCTCTTTTATGTAATGGTTTAATGGTGTCTGTGTTCCTTTGTTAATGTAAGTTTACTGAATGTGTTTGCCAATATCCATATATATCTGAGGAAGTTTGAGTTTAGTGTTACGCCTTTCTTATTCACCAATTATATATAATCGATATCAACACCTTTCCCTCCTCCGACTTACTAAATAACCCTTCTTCCCGAGGGTAGGTCAAGGCTATTTCGAGTTTCGCACTAGCGTGCGGTCCATTGAATGACCTAGTATCTATAGTCTCCATCAGGTGCAAGGGTCCGAAGGTGACCGAGGCAGGAGGTCACGGAGTGCTAAGACCCATGGGAGAGGGATGGCTCGAGCTAGTCGAAGAAGGACTATAAGGCACCCGGGTCCGGTCGAGCACATTTCATGACCTAGTATCTATAGTATCCCCGGGTCTCTATAGTCCGGAATCCTATGAATATATAGTATCGGAATCTCCGGCCGGAACCATAATTACCGGAATCTCCCCGGAATCTATAGTTGGGGAATTAGTAGGTCATGAAATGGACCGCACTAGCGTGCTCAACTATAAATAGCCTTGACCTACCCTCGGACTTAAGGAGAACCGGAATATAAAGAAGGCCGGCCAGCTCGACCGTATGTTATGTTTAGTAGGCCAGTCTATATAGAAGTTAAGGAGAGGGTCCGAAGAAGAAAGCAGCAAGCGGAAAAAAAAGGACGATTGATTTCCCACTCCCTAATCCGGCATAGGAGAGATCTTAGCCGAGGTAGAAACCGGCTGTCATTTATGGACGAAGATAAAAAAAATAAGATCCCTCAACAAAAATGCGCCTTATGCGAACAGCTTTCGGGCACTGCTTCGGGTCATCACCGGTAGCTTCTTCAAAAAAACACTTCCAAGGACTTCTGACCGCATGGATCTTACTCTTCCAGAGAAAGCCCGCCATCAGCTGCTCAATATAATAATTCCAGTTCTTGTCCCAACTGTTAGAGTAAAAGAAGCTATCCAGTATGAAGAGATACTTGTTATCACGGATTTTAGTAGTCCCACTCTCCCTGCAAAAGACAGTCCCGGAAAATTAGATTCTTGCCATCCTTCCAATCTGTCCCGGATCTTATCCACCAGCGACCCCGTACTATAGATTACGGGCCGAAGATTCCGGTCTACCCGGGTGATCTTGCCCGGCCAAATCGGAGAAGTTGAATGCGAATATATGAGCAAATATCTTACTTGCATATTACCTTGTGGGACGCCCATCTCCTGGCAGAGAGCTTCCTTGACCATCCTCCGTGGCTTTCGTTCTGCTTACTCTTCTCCTCTCCTTGCTGATCTGACTGTATCTATTGCAAATCTCTGAGCGTTCCAGAACAGTACAGCAGCTCCAACTTTTGTTCAAAGTTGCCTTCCCCCTAACGTGCTCACCGTATTCGTACTCTGCGCACTAGCGTGCTCAACTACTTCGTATTCTTCGCACTAGCGTGCTCATCGACCTATTGGTCTCCTTCTAGAACCCTCAACAAAAACCAAAATAGATCATCCATCTCTGCATATATCAGATGCGCGATATATTGGGAGTATTAGGAATTCTAATAGGAATGATTCTTCTCTGTGCTATGTCGAAATGGACTAACTGGGAGTACCGTTAAGTACTCCATAATCACAGTGAATAGGTACGCAATCTATAATATATCTTCCCTTGCCTCAATCCTCTATTACTTCAGAGCATCCTAGTGCGCTCAGACATAGGACATATACAGCAGGCTTGTTCTCTCAGTAGATCCCTTACTTAATACTCTGTACCTTTATCATACATTTGGTAGAGTCCTTCTCTAATATTCGGATCCTTTATGGAAATCTATCGGAGAGTGAAACGGCCCTACAGTATAGGCATTCGAACTGGAATCTTACTTCACCTTTATTTAGATGACTTCGACAGACTTGAATTAGTATTAGTTCCACTTTTTTCGAAAACAGGCTTCCATTGAACCATGCGCTGCTGTGTTTGGCAGTCATAGCTTTGGTTCCACAGGGGGAAACGAATAAAACTCGCCTGTGTATACTAGGGAGTAGAAGTCTTGGTTGGGTCTCTCCTGCCCCACCAAGAGCAATTAATGTCCCTTCGCACGCTAGTGCTCACCTACAAAGTACCCTTGACACAGGTCAGTCTTCTCCTTCTACGTTTATTTATCATCCAAGGCGTAGCTTTCTTTGGCTTACGCGGATCGAGGTATCATTAGCCGAGGGAAGTCTCATGGCTTTGAGGAACCACTTGACCGATCGACTAAAACCAATTCTTCTTGGAAAAGGTCGATCGAGCCAAAAGTTGGTAGTAATATCAGGCAAGCAGCGGCTTCAAAACGAGAATAAGGTAATATTTGCATGCCTAAGGGCCGCACCGAAATTCCGGTAATTCCGGAAATATAGAGACTGGTAGTATTCTTGCTTGTCTTGATTTTACAAACCCAAAGTTAAATTACGATCAGGTTTGGAGGCAAGTTTGAACAAAAGTTGGAGCAGCTGTAGATCAACTCATCCTTTAATGATGTTCATTGGCAAAATGAAAGGCGTAATAAGACTATGCTCGTTTCCAAGTCCAAGTCGTCGCTCTCCTTTTTAAAAAGGAGAGGAAGGAAGATCTTCTAGCGTCGGATTAATTGAGCTCTGATCTTAACTACTAATTCCGGCCGATATCGATACTTGATGGTGGCGCTGCTCTTTATTCTTGCTACATCTATAATGACCGGCCTACTATACGCCTATTCCACTAACTCATCTGTGACAGTGGCTGAGTTGCACCAGTCTTCTTCATCCTGGCCTCATTGCATTGTCTTCCCGTCTCTCTTGTTTTTAGGCGTCGATCTCCGGAGATATATAGACTGGCGATCTGATGAGTGATAAATGGGTGGGTTCAGAATAAAAACATCGTCGACCCGGGCTCATTCGAACCTGTTTAGTAGTAGACTCAAACAAAACAGCCAAGTGGGTCTGCCAGCTCAACCAGCTAGTTCGACAAAGAATAGGCAAAAGCTGCTGGCCCGGACTACTAATACTATTGGACAGGCTACGAAGTGGGTGAGCACTAGCGTGCGAATGGGCAGTCTCTATAGTTGTTCTATAGTATTACCGGAATCTAAAGATGAGATAGGTCTCATTCACAAGCCATAATTGCACCGGCCGGAGAAGTAGGCTGTTGTCCAGAACAAAAAAAGAGTCAACAACCCGGATATCAAACTAATAGCTAGAGAACAAGCATATGTACTATTAAGACCTAAGACCGGAGCGGAGCGCGCTAGCGCGAACGGAAAAAATAGTGCACGCGCGTTTTCTTGCTTTCTAGCGCGAAAGCCGCCTTCTATTTACCTTTCCTCCCGTCCCCGCCCCTCAGTCCTTCGCACGTTAGTGCTCGCCGTATTCGTATTCTGCGCACGTTAGTGCTCCGGGGGTGGTTAGGCGCAAGGGTCCGACGCTAGTCGAAGAGTCGGTCACCTCTTCGGCTCGAATTCCATCTCTTTTCTTCCCGGCTCGCGAGAGTGACTCAGAGGGCGACCCACCGGTAGACCTAGACTCGAACGGCGAGTCCGAGTCATAGACCGGTAAGACCGGCGCTGCCGATGCCCCGGTCTTATCTTAATAGAACTCTGACACACCCGAGATGCTCACTTCTAGAGTCAGTCCTTCTGCCGCTGCCCTAAGAAATGCTACTGAGACTAATACTGCGAAGATTACCGAGACCGCGAATGCGATACCGGCTTTTCGGAGCCTTCGCTTACTTATAAATAAGGAGTCAACGATGCCTTCCGTCACGGAGACTGCCCCTATGAGTTAGCTTACCAGCTCGACCTCTGCCACTACTGCTTCGCCAGCCAATGCGTCAGCTGGACCTGTCCTGTAGAAGATCTCAAACGGGCTGAGCCCCGGAATTACCAGGACTATTAAGACCGGGCCCGCCTTTGTTCTTGCTTAAAAGAAGGCAGACGGCGGACCAAACAAGCAAGAGATTTAAGCGGGGCGTGGTGGTCCGGCTGTAATAGAACCAGACCACACCTCCGATCGTGCGGATGGGAGATGAGCATAGGTAAAAAGGGGTGGAGCTGAAAGCAAGGAAGGTGCCTAGCACTATCGACGAACGAACGAGATAGCAACAAGTCTAGGAATTATAGTACCATAGAGGAAGCGGCATATCCCGCCCGTGTCCCGCCGGGGATTTCCAAATCCTAGATGAGACTGCAGCTGAACAGTATACTAGTCCGATTCGAAAGAAAGGAGAGCGAGGGGAAGCCCAAGTGAAGAACCCTAGAGGTATCACAATCCTCTAGAAAGCAAGTCTATATAGAAGGGAAGGACCGATGACCATCAAACGGTTAATTACCCACGACCGGGTCTCTATAGTATCCCCGGAACCGGAATTAGTAGGACTCCGGTACGGGTACGGGTCCGGAATTCCAGTCTCTATAGCGGAATGGGGAATTAGTAGGACTGGCCCCGGGCATGTACGGCACGACGGGGAGAGCTGCAAGAGCACTACAGAGGACCAGAAATTCCGGAAATTCTAGAAGGGAAGGGTCGCCAAATCTAAGATAGGCAAGGCATCAGAGGAAGATGCACGGCCATAACCACCATATGCTGAAGAAGAGGAAGTGGCAGTTGCCGAGGACTTAGTAGCCAAATGCAACGCTGTTGAGGCCCCATTCGCATTAGTACAGTATACCGGGGGCCGGGCCATAAGAAGAACCAGGCAGGAGGATGACGACAACGCAACCCTTGCCGAGGATTTGCACATTCAAGACGATTAGGAACCGTATGGGTTAAGCCAACTGACTACTGGAGATTTAGTCGCCAACTTCACCGATGAGACTGCAGCTGCAGAGTTTCGTCGTAAACAGTGGAAATGCAACAAACAAACACTAGGCCAAATCGTATCATGATGGAGAGAATTGATCTATGCTAGAGAGGGGCGCCCTGAAGGTAGAATATTCGCAGCTATAGCTATGGCCGCCGGAATATAAAGAAGGCCCCGAGGAAGGCCACTAGAGGAGTGATAGTGGAACAGATCCGGGAACGGTTGAAGCTGAATGTATGGCAACTCCAGAGAGAGCACTAAAGCAGAAAAGCTGCTAATGCTAAAGTAGAGCCTCACTCAACACTACTAATTCCGGCAGCTGGGAGAAGCAGAAGAGGAAGCCGCACGCCCGAATTCACATCCGACGGAAAACCGTAGGTACCAGAAGCAGAGAGAACTACATCTTCCAAAGCGTATGTGCTAAGCCAACTTATATACGAAGATTGGCCCATTACCGGAATTAGTAGTTTACCGCATCATCTCATTTCCCGCTGGTCCCCAAGCGGAAAGACCAGAGGCCACGGCAGATCCCCCCGTCCCTGACTCTTTCTTCCCGGTCAGCAAGATCAGTGTCCATTTTTTCCGTTCGCGCTAGCGCGCTCCAGGACTTCATCCGGGGCCAGTTCTACTCATTCCCCATTCCGGATATTCCGCAAAACCAAAGATTCCGGTCATACTGGCTGGCCTACTAAACTATAGAGACTAGGTCATTCAATGGACCGCACGTTAGTGCTCCGGTGGGTCCGCTTGTCACCTCTTCACCTCAAGTGAAATGCGCTCGACCGGACCCCTTCTTCGACTAGCGTCTCGCCTCCTTCGGACCCTTCTGAAGTCTGTCCTATACTACAAATTACCGGGTTCTGCTGTAATAGTTCCGGAATTAAATTAGTAGTACGCGTTAGCACGCGCGTTTGATTGTCGGGATCCGTGGTGCCTTTTTCTTTAGAGAACTTATGGGTGGGGTAAAGATGAGATGCTTTAGGCGCAGTGGATTGGACTGGAACCGACTCTGCCCGTCCGGAGACATTAAACCGCGCAACCGCCGAATGGCGTTTTAGATCGTACCCACATGCCACTTCTTCCCGTCAAACCGAGCGAACTAAAAAGCAGCGAGTGAGTTCCGGATGACCGGATGATGATGATGATTAAGGTTCAATAGTAGAGATGAGCAATTATTGAACCTTTGGAGTGCGGGACAAATTAGCCCTACTGCCAGGTCACCCCTGGATGCAACACAGAGAGAATCGTCAATCTCAGCGAGTGAACTAGGTGATGATTGATTCCGACGTCCATCAGTCTTTCGTCCTCCGGTCGGAGTTCACACCAACCCTCTCCGTCCAGGGGGATTCGGGAAAAGATGGAATAAGAAGACGTGTTTCCAGAACAAAGAGGAGGGGGGTTGAGAAGGGGGAGTTAGCAAAGTTGGACAAGATTGGAATGGGCATAGAAAGATGTATTGATGTACCAGATCGGCTAATGCTCCCAGGTTGATGCGACGTATTCCACCAGTTGACTGGAGACTTGATTATTGGTATATCGATCGGTCCAACACAGATTGAAATAGGAGCCGGTTCAACAGGAAGCTTTTGAAAACACAGTGCACCCAGGTAAATAAGGAACAAGATGAATACAGAGGTCCCACGAGCATCCCACACCCGAAAGGTACCCCACATGGGTCTTCCCCGAAAGCCCCCAGTCACTAAGGTCAACAATGTAGAAAAAGCACCAATTTCTGTACCGGTTCCGGAAGAGCGAAGAAAAAGGGGATGCTTTGTTAATGGGAACAAGAAACTGTTGATAGCCGTTGCGATATAAACTACTATACTCATCCGAGCCGCAGGAACATGTACATACAGAATACGAGAATTTCCACCTTGTTGAAGATCTGGGGGTGCTACCCAAAGACTTGAATGAATAGCCATCGCAGTTAAGAAGAACCGAGATCCAATAATCATTTGCGCGGGGATTCTGGTCTTTGACATAAAGAAAGAAGGTTGTAATAACGAAAGGGACATGTGATCAGTCCGGTATCGTGAAAATGTCAAATATTTCTGGGGATCCGTTTCGGAAACGTGGAATGTCAGAGAAATTCAAATTATATGAGGCTACGAGGCGACCAACGGGAGAGCTCGACTGATAAGGAGAGGAATGAACAGATCATTATCGACCGGATGGGAGAGGAATGTGGAGAACAACGGTCCAGAGCTAATAGCGCGAATGGCTCCAATACTTTCTAGCGCTTGCGCGTTAGCACGCCGGTAGGACCAACATCTCTGTTCTGTTTTGAGAGGTAGGGAAAGGGATGCACTGTATTTAATGTTAAAGGACTGACTGGACTGCCTACACGACAAATACAGTTGTCAAACTGATCGCCCACCAGTCTCTATATTTCCGGAATCCCCGGAAGAAAATGTCTCGTCTTTTTGATGGGATTGAGTGTGTCGCCTTTTGCTACTTCGAACTCTTGCTTGCTCTTCTATAGTAAACATAAGTAAATAGTAAACCGGAGTAAACCGGGGACAGCTACAGCCGGCAAAGCCCGGCTTCATCCTTCAACACCGGAATTAGTAGTAGTAGTCTTCCCTCTCCTCCGTCGAGCGCATTGAATGACCTTAATGTCAATAAAAGAGAGATTTCGGCTGGGCCCCAACTTCAAAAGAACCTACGGGCTAGGTAGGGGGCATTTTCGGGGAGTAGCCCCCGCCCGCCCTTCAAAAGACACTGATTGGCACATACATACATTAAGGGAGCCATCGAAAGGTGACTGAAACACCAGAAACGGGGACTACCCGAGCTAATGATAGAGGCAAGAACACTTTCCGACCAGGCCCCATTAATTGATCATAACGATATCGTGGAAATGCTGCGCGGACCCATATATATAGGAAAAGAAAGAGAATCACCTTGATACTAAACCGGATCGAGCCCGGGATCTTCTGGGAAATGGGAAGATCTAGGATTGGCGGCCAACCTCCTGGAGAGAGCGATGTGCATGGACCAGGTGAGTAGGGATGCAGCTCCGTGGACCGTTCGTCGGGCCTGATAGGTGGTGGTATCACACCCTTCTCAAAGGAACCGTACGTGACACTCTCGCGTCATACGGCTCCGTCCCAGAATCAGGGCCTCCCGCATGTTCCCCCAACAGATGACCAACGGGTCCTCGCACCCTCTGACTCAACCCGGAAGGTCGTTTTTATTCAATTCTGAAATTACGGAGTTGATGGAGATTTGTAGCATCATTCAAATAAATACAAATTGAGATCGTAAAAACATGAGCTTGTGATATAGCTACACCTAATTCCGGACCGGTTAATGCAAGAACGATAAATAAAGGACCAAGATCCCCTATGAAATAGAAAAGATTATTCATATATAGCATAGTCCAAGCAGACCCACTTAAAATCTTTACTGAACTATGACCGGCCATCATATTAGCAAATAAACGTATTCCTAAGCTTAATGCACGAAAACAATGAGGGATTAGCTCAAGGAGTACTAAAAAAGGTGCTAACGGCAGCGGGACTCCTGCGGGTAATGAAAAGCTTAAAAAATGAAGTCCATTTCTTTGAAATCCAACTATCGTAATGCCTATAAAAATAGAAAATGAGAGAGCCAAAGTAATGAGAAAATGACTTGTCACTGTGAAGCTATAGGGTATCATACCCTGGAGATTACGAAATAACGAAAAAGTCAAAGTGACCAAGATGCGAGGGGAAAACTTTTGTTTAACATTTCCTGAAAGACCACCTATTTGTTCGTTTACCGGGTTAAGCACGAAATCATGAATAAGCTCTACCAGGGATTGCCAAGCATTTGGCACTGACTTTCCCCCTCCCTTTTTCGTAACAAAATAAAGCATCAGTAAGACCAAACTGAGAGTTAGCAGCATAGACAAGGATGGATTTGTGAATGAGAAATAGATATTTTCCACCTTCATCATAATTAATGGGTTAATGGCAAATTGGTCAAGTGGGCTGCTGCCCGGGTCTCCCAGGGGGTTGCCGCTAAGGGTAAGGGGGGCGGCGTCTCGGACTGGAAGGTCGAGGGGGAGGGTTGGAAGCGCATCCTGATAGGATGAACTCTCTATCCCCCCAATAGTGAAATCCTGTAAAATATTGCCGAGAGACTCAACATTTGAGCTGGACGAATGCACATAGTTGTTGGCTGCTGAATGAAGTTGACTTGTGGGGGGCAACCAACCCGACCGTGCAGGGTCACATAATTCGGCTATCCATTCAGAATTTGCGGGTATTTGATTTTGCATTCTTACTAATTCTGGAAAGGCTGGGGACTCATAAAAAAGACTCTGCCGCGCGGGGGCGGTGGATTGAGCCAAGTCAGAGCAGAAATTTGACTGGAGATCGTCAACAGGCCGGGAAGTTACACTGTCACTTATCTCAGTTAGATATTGAGACTCCGATGACGCGGGAGAGGGACCAAAGGGGCTCGACCGGAAGGGAGAGGAATCCGAGTTCAGACTCTCCTCATCAAAGCGAACGATCCCATAGGTGCGCGCGCTCCCAAACCATGTACGTGGAGTAGGCGTATTAGTAGGAGTCTTAGTATTATTGGTCATTCTCATTCTTTTGGCATCAAAAAAGATTTCCTCCGCTGTACGAGTTTTTCCTAGTTGTCGGTTATTGACCGATGGAAAGCATGGGAGAAAGAAATCAACACTACTAAACTATAGAGAAGATACTGTATGGATTCCGGTGACCCCTTTTTCTGGCTCTATAGTTTACCGGAATACAGTATCTTCTATTAAACCGGGCCGACCGGAATCCACTTCTTCCGCCGGAAGGGGCCGGAATCACCGGAATATAAAGAAGGGCCAACCGCCAAACCGGAGAAACAAGTATAGACAAAGTCGCATGCTGGGGCTGAGAATACATTCACCCCCAACCCAGATGTCACCCAGGCCCACCTTATCACCGAACAACGACTGACTCGACAAGTCGTCTCTTCAACTCTAACGCCATCGGTTGCCCGCGAAGAAAACAACTGTTTTAGATGCGTGAGAGCCTATATAATAGGTTTAGTTTGCTGGTACGTACCGTTCATATAGTCCTCCAGACAGACATACACCAATCGTGGATGCAACAAGGCCTGTTTTCCGGAATATATAGTCTAGTATTAGGAATGCATCAAATCCTCTGCTTCCCAGCGCCTTCTGCCTTGAAGCCTAAACGGGCCGACGGCGGTCAAGTAACCCTTCCAACTCGATCGTCGAGGTCAGCATAGTCTCTATATTTCCGGAATTACCTGTAGAGTAGAAGAATCGGTCTGCCTGTTTCTATACTACTAATTCCGGGAACAACATTTCATATATAAAGCTGTGTTCAAGAGACTTCTATTAAAATGGGCCCCCGAAAAACAAACCACCTAACAAAAAGGTAAACCGCAATACTATACTATCGCCTTTAATTCCGGGCTACCGGCGGTGTTTTCATTGGTCAGCAAGAGTAGCGATAAGGCGTAAGAAAGAGTTAGGTAGGCCGGTCGAGGTGGTTGCAGAAAGAAAGCAGCATGGGCAAATCGTCGAGCCATAGGTAGTAGCCTGAACAGCCTTATTGAAGTCCCTTGATCCTGAGGAAGGAGAGATGACAAGAAGACAGACTTGTCATTCCTTAAGGAGCGGGGACAACTGTCTCTTTCTACGAATAATAGACCAGAACCAGGGGGGGGGGACAGGCTATCCCCTTTTTTCCATTGGAGAGTCTTTGATCTTTTCAAGATAAAATGATCCGGCTGAGGTCCGGCGCTTTTTCTTCTTCTATTAAACCGGGCCAACAATCAATGGTAAGCAATTCTATGCTGTTTTTTGTAGAAGCCGGTCCGTCCCGGAATACCGAGCCAACCGATAAATAGTTGTAGTTTCAACCACATATAAAACAATGTAAGCCGGCCTTTCCGGAATCTTTGGCCGGAATCTCCTCCACCAGAATTACCGGAATCTCCGGAAGTAGGCCCTTTCACCGAATCTAGTGAGAACTACCGGTGAAAAAAACACATTTGAGTGGAATTCCAGTTTATCTTTCAACGTTCATCGCATTCATCCGCTCCATCAATTAATGGAGTTGTAGCGGTAACATGCCAATCCGGTTGGTTCGTATTCATTATTCTGGATTCCGGCCGGGATGAACATGCGCGAGTCGATGGAAAAGGTATTGTTGAAAGATATAAAGCAGTATTCAGCAATCCGTCTTCACCTACTACTAACTACACTACTAATTCCGGTAATCATAATCAATTCTTTCAGCAAGTCTCTCTATATGATTCTACATTTTGGGAAGTCAAGAATGTCTTTATTTTCCCTTAGAAATCAATTCTTTATGGGCAGCTTGTCTCTCCGAAGAAAGCTCAAAGTGAAAACCCTTCCCATTCCGTCCTTCTCTTTCACTCGATCTTAGACGGACGAGCTGTAATGTATATAAATCGCGGTGATAGGTATGAAAAGACAGCAGCAGCTGGCCTTGTATATCCGTAGCCCGACGAAGCTGTTGATGAGACCATATACTACTAACTACTACCCAACTACCACTAGCTATTCGGGATTGGGTTGGGAATATACGTATACGTAATACTCAAATATAATGACCGGGGACCAGAAGTAACTAATGTTTCTTTTCTTTTTTGGGGCAATGGTCTTGACAGTACAGCAGCTCCAACTTTTGTTCAAACTTCACAGCAGCTCCAACTTTGTTGCCTTCTTAGTTAGTGCCAGGTGCTCACCTACTTCGTACCATTCGCACTAAGGTGCTCACCGTATGAATACTCTGCTCACTCAAGTGATCAACTACTTCGTATTCTTCGCACGTTAGTGCTCATCGACCTATTGGTCTCCTTCGGCGTTAGTCCGGTAGGTCAAGGCTATTTCTAGTTGAGCACGCTAGTGCGGTCGAGCCCATCGCATTGAATGACCTATCGGTCTCCTTTTATCCCAAGCCTTAAGAAAGAGTCCATTTTTTCCGGAATTATTATATCATCCTAACAAGCCAACATACTGAATTAGACCATGTGATGGGAGTCGTACGGAGCAATCAAGGGCAATAGCACAAGACAGACTCACATTTCCAGACCCGGCCGGCCGGAATCTATAGTTCTAGTAGGGTCCGAAGGTCACGGAGTGCTAAGACCCATGGTCATGAAATGCGCTCTCCCCTCCGAGGGGGGAGGGATAGGCCTTATATAGTGCGAATGGGCAGTCTCTATAGTCCTAACGAAAGCTTCCGGAGACGTCCTTTACTCTCTTCCTTTTCTTTATTATGTATGGAAAAAAGGAGAAAGTCTTATATTATAGACTTGACAAGGCGGAAAAGGAATCGAGCGCTTGGGAACCACTGTCCTGCCTTTCTATGTCCATTTCCATTGTGCTCTTGGAAGGGAAAAGGGTTTAGTCCTATCGAGGAAGGCCCAGTCTCTATATTTCCGGAATTAGTAGTATGGTTCCGGGGCTTCGTCTTCAAAGAGTTCTTTCCACTAGAAAAATATCGCTGAGCGTATAAAAAAAGGGAATTCCAGATTGAACTTGACCCATATACGGGGAAGAAGTGGAACTACTAATTCCGGTAAGCCTAAGCCAGTGGGGGCTGATTAGCGCTGAACTTAGGTAAAACATATAGAGATTGATCGCGAGTCGGGAATGGCTTCTACTAATTCTGGCCCGGTCATTATAGTTAAAGTGCTAGCGTTGACAAGAGATGAGCTAAAGAGGTGGCTGGGCGGCCCTACCACATACAGACCGACGAGCTCGGAAAATTCTTGTTCTTTAGATTCTCCGGCCGGTCCGGCTCTTTGCTAAGCACAGGAATGCTTGATCGAGAAAAGCAAGCCAAGCGCAGGATAAGGTCATTTATAACTGGAGAAGGGGTTGGAGCCGGAATATGAATATATAGTACCGGAACCGGATTTAGTAACTGTAGAATTGAAGAGTTACAGAAGGTTCAATAGAAGTATAAAGCCCTCAGATATCCGTCTCTCTCTTGCCAGTGGCCCGGCATAATAGTAGTATATACTCTCGTCCCCGTAGATAGCATATTAAATACAAATACAAAGCTCCACGAAAATTCCACTAACTCATCTGTGACAGGGGGGTCGTCCGTCCCTGGACTTAAGGAAGGCAAAACGACTGCCCCTATGACTCTGGAAATATGAGACCAATGAAAGCGATGAAAGTATAGCTGTGCTCCACCAGGCTCCAGTAAGTACGGTACGGGTAAAGGTTCTACGGTGAAGAGCCCGGCCCGGTCAAGGCGACCTTATTAAAGAAAGAGAACATTTGGGACATCAAAGCCAATGGTAATCTCTTCCGAACCACAGTTGCCGAATCTAATGGAGGTTGAACTACTATGACCACGACCACCGGGGCAGGTAGAGGCCTCGACGGAGATGATGGATGAGAACTCCTACTCTGACTATAGTTGCGATCTCTAAATTGACTCTATTTATTATTGCAGTCATATATCCCTTGGATGTTTTGAACGAGCCTTAGCGCCTGTCCCCAGTCCCGGCTTACCGGACCGGAATCTAAAGAAGAACGAGTGTTGAGCGAGAGCTATAAGACCATAAGCTGGCGAGCTATATGTCTAAAAATACGAGACCAACGACGGGAGCTGCGATTGAAACCTTCCTGCATCCAGTTTGCATTTGCCTTGGTCACTGTTTACTATAGATGTAGAGAAATCTGTCCGGAGAGTAAACTAGGTCTTTATTCCGGGAACCATCGTCAATGATCGTTACAGATATGAACTGAGTGCCATTTGATGAGTCAGATCGAACAAAGGAGAGGGGTATGGAAAGGATGAAGTAATGAAAGAGGAAGTCATTGCTAGTAGGGAAGACTTGTCGCGATCCATTGGTTCATATAGAATCCATGTCCTAGGTCTATCAAAAAACATTCTTTTCGCTAAGCGTATATAATAAAATAGAGTGAAAGGGTCCACCTCCCAAGGGAGTACTAAACATGCGGACAGCTGAGTCCTCTCCGAACCGCAGGAGATAGTTGCCCATCATACGGCTCACCAACTGAACTTGCCTCTAAGGGGGGCTCGCTCCGGGCAGGTTCGGATCACTTACAATACATGGCATGGCTCGTGGTAGCATTTGGGGGGCCGGAGGCTTTGTTTTTTCTCTGGAAATGTGAGTCTGTTTTGTCCACTTTATCCATCCCCCTTTTCCCTTGAAAGGCGAGAGTATATACTACTATTATGCCGGGCCCAGTCTCTATATTTCCGGAATTACCGGAATCTAAAGAATCGTCTTTGATCTGATCTAAATCGACTTTAGATATCCGTCTCTGCCCGGACAGCCAGTAGAGGTGTGGTATAGAAGAGGGGCCAAGGATTTTCCTCTCAAGAGTGCTTCTCGAGGCTCCACTCTCCCCCTGCCTGATCAAAAGCCAGGAAGGCAGAGTGGGAGGGGATAAGGAGTCAGGATTGACCCGAACCATACTTTTGATTCCGGAGATTCCGGACAAGCAGACACTGGACAGGGGTGGGATCTGTAAATGTGTAAAGCCAAGTGTAGTGTGGTGTAGTAGGCACCGTCCCGGCCCCTTCCCGTCCCCTGTATCACTCCATTCGGGTACTACGGACCCTCTGCCATCCACTGCAGCAGAGCAGGGGGGCTCCGGGGGGGGCTAAGCGCAGTCCTTTGAATCAAAGGGGTTGAATGAAATCTCTTCTTTTTTAGATATCCGTACCGTCTATTCATATATAAATCTTACTATTACCAACTCAGCCCCAAATCCTTGATTTGGCCGAGAAAGACTGCACGGCTTTGGGCCCAGGAAGCAAAGGTCATTCAATGGGATGGGCTCGACCGCACGTTAGTGCTCCGGTGGGTCCGCTTGTCACCTCTTCCCTTGACCTACCCTCGGGAAGAAGGAGACTATAGATACTACTAATTTAATTCCGGAGATTCCGGGTATACTATAGTCCTACTAATTCCCCATTCCGGTAAACTATAGAGACTAGGTCATTCAATATTCAATGGACCGCACTAGCGTGCTCAACTAGAAATAGCCTTGACCTCAAGTTTTCTCCGTGCCCGTTCCGCATGCGCGCGAAGCGCGCCATTGGCGCTTTGCTCTCCTCTTATTTCAGAATTGGACGGTTCGGATGGACTTCGCCGTTCTTTCCCAAAAAGAAAATGGAAAGGGCTGTATCACATCGAGATGTCGATTCGTTTTCCGCCCCAAATGAGATGGGGAATTTCCTCTGTCCCGGACTCTTTCTTCATCGAGGCCCGGCTCGCGTCGTTCCAACAACCGACGGGGAGCACCTCAGTATACGATCGCGCGCAGTAACTGGGAGTCCTCTCCCACTGGAGGCCAACTTCAATTCACCAAACCCAGGTTCATCTCGTGTAGTGATTGTGGACTTGTACAAGGATATTGAGTAGACGGTTGATGTATCAGACTCGACCCTGTCTTTCGTAGCATGCATTCCCATCCGTGTCGCAACTGATTCGGTAAGCTACGTGTCCGGTGCTATGTTGGTCAATAACTAACTGCCCTTGGTCCCCCTAATATTTGATCAAACACTCATGGCAACCTTCCGGCCGCCCAACGACCTATAACGCTAGTCACTACTCCCACTGGGGCTAGGAAGTAAGCCCCACAACCCAAAGCGGCGAAGAACAAATAGAATTTGCTACAAAAGCCGGCTAACGGGGGTATTCCTGCGTATGAGAACATTGTAATGGAGAAGGTAAGGGCCAAAATAGGATTCGTTTTGGCTAGAGCGCCCAAATCAGCTATATATTTGACACGGGTTTGCCGTAATGCTGGAACTATGGCGAATGCATCTATCGTCATTGATGCATAAATAAAGATACCAATTAGTAGTGATTGAATTCCCTCTATGGTTCCACATGAGAAACCAATACAAATATAACCTACATGTCCAATCGAACTATAAGCTAGAGGTCTTTTGACTTTCGTTTGGGCCATGGCGGCCAGTGCTCCTAAGATCATAGAAGCGATGCTGCAGAAAAAGAGGATTTGTTGCAATGTACCGACAGGGGAACCAACAATAGAAAGACGTGACATATTTGCAAAAATAGATATTTTAGGCGCAATAGAAAGGAATGCTGTAACCGGGGTGGGTGAACCCTCATAGATATCAGGTGCCCACATATAATGAGTCAAAATACCGGGGCTCGGGGGCCCGGGGGGTTGGGGGGGTTTCCTCGGGGCTCGAGAGCCGGTCCCATAATACCCCACAAGTTGTTAATTCGCCGCTGGGTAATTCACACAAAAGGGAACGAGGAATGATCAACGAAACGAAAAAAGTGCTCTCTGAACCGAACGTGAAAGTTGTTTTCCATCATCCGGCTGCTCCCGTAACTCCACTTTCGACTTGGATTATATATCCAAAAGGGTCCGCTCTCGGCCATTCCACACGCAGCGCTGCCGGGAAGAGGCGTGGTTATCTTCAGTGGATTCTCTCTTTTGTAGTAGATGCCGAACCTGCTGCTCAGTGGGCGGGCGCAGCAGCTACATGGACCCCTTCCTTTCTGTTGTTGCCAGCGCTTTCCCGGGCCGAGCATGACTTATATAGAATGATTTTTATCAGAAAAAAGGGCAGGCAAAGCCCTAAGTCGAGCTTGTCCGGCTGCGCAATAGGCCATCCTCGGCTTCCTTTTCTCAGAAAAAACTAATCGCCCTACTAAACTATAGAGAAGATACTGTATTTGATTCCGGCCCTAAGTTTTCTTAGTACACATATAACAGAGCCTTGAAAGGTCATGAAATGGACCGCACTAGCGTGCTCAACTATAAATAGCCTTGACCTGAAGTGGGTCGCTTTTTTTCCCACATGATTGGAAGGGAAAAAAGCCTCTGGAAGCGACAGGGATGACAAAAAGAAGAGGTTCCTGTGTTGCACTGAAAAAAGGACCTAAGGCTATATAATCCAACGGTGCCGGGGGCCCTAGCCGCCCTACTTTATATTCTTTAGATTCCGGTAATTCCGCAGAGTCCAAGGGGAAGCCCTTGATCCAAAGACAGAGGGAGGGGCCGGGGGGCTCGAAAAGGTATGGGGTGGAGGTGGAGGCCAGCCTTTCTTCTTCCCGAGGGCTAGGTCAAGGCTATTTCGAGTTTCGCACTAGCGTGCGGTCCACTGAATGACCTAGTATCTATAGTTTAGTAGGACAGACTTCAGGTCAAGGCTATTTCGAGTTTCGCACTAGCGTGCGGTCCATTGAATGACCTTCTTCCCCGGAATTAGTGGGACTCCTCCACCAGAATTTCCGGAACCGGAATCTCCGGCCGGAACCAGAATTACCGGAATTAGTAGGACTCCGGAATTAGTGGGACTCCGGAATCAAATGGGGAATTAGTAGGACTCCGGAATCTATAGTTCTAGTAGGGGAGGGGACTGAATCCATCCATAAACCCGTCCGTTCCCTTTCGTCAAGAGGAATGCCGGCATACGAACGGATATCTGACCGATATTGCCTCCGGAACAAAGCAGACGAAGTAAGCTGAATGGAAACCGGTAGAATATATTGGGACAAGGGCGGTCGTCGCTTGGCGCGAAGGCTGCGGGTTCGGGGGTAGGGTACGGTACTAAAGGTCCTCGGACTTCCAGGCGGTTTTTCTTTTGGGGGATGTGAACCCTTGGATCTCGCCAATACAGCCTCCTATAGTTTTCGTTACCGAGATATCTTTTTTTTTTTCCAGGGATTTCTTGGGTAATCAGCTCCCATGCTGCAAACATACCCCGCTTCGTGCTTTTCTTTCTTTCCTCGTGGGCAGGAAGCACACCACAGCGTGCGTTGCGTGATTCCACTGTGTTTTTTGCGGGTGGACAGTTGACCAGAAGAGGAATTCGATTCGCCCGGCCAGCAGGCGGGCGGCATGCTTATCTTGTGTGACAACACTACAGAGCGAGTGGCTCTTCTAGTCGGGCAGCTATGTGACAACACTCCAGAAAGGCGCTTTTGTGTAACATGCTATGGTCTCAACGCCCTTACGAGGTAGTGATTAGTTTCACGCTAAGCCCGGCCCGCGCGCAGTTAGGAAGATTGGCCGCAATCTGAGCGGTACCACCCATCCTACCCTACCATCTATAGGCGGCCGTCCGTCCTACAGCCGCCCGAAGAGGAACTGCAGTGATCTTGAATAGGGATCCTACAGCGATAGATAGAATCCCCATCAAAATACCACTAGATTGAGCACCAGTGATTTCGTATCCGGTCAAAATCTTGGCTAATTGATCAAAGTGGGTAGCTCCAGTAGACCCATAGATCATGGAACAAATAGGGTGGGTAGGCCCAACCACCACAAAGTATAGACGCGAACCCCCCTCGTTACCGTACGTGCGACTCTCACCGCATACGGCTCGCACAAAGACTCCGTCATCCATCCCGAGCTTTTTCTTCTTCTATTAAACCGGGCCAACTACTCAGCTCAGCAAGAATACTATACTATTGGGGACAGGGACTTCGCGCTAGCGCGCTCCCGGTCTTAATAGTCTTGCTACATTTAATTTAAGACCGGCCGCACCGTTATTGGGGACAAACAAAGGTCGCGTTCCTCGAGGGGAGATTCAAAACAGATACAACAAGCGCTAGCGCGCCCGGCGCTTTAGGATTTGCATTTCAGTAATAACCATTATTACTTTCTTACCCAAGCTACCTTTCAAAGCATTCCCATCCCTAATTAAAATACAGGTAAGCTTGAGGCATGATGGCGCGCGCATGCGTGCTTGTTGTATTGTATCTGTGCCGACAATTAGAGTATAGTACCATCAAGCCGAGGCCAGAAGCGACTCGCTTCGGTTCTCGTTGGGATTTGAGAGGGATGGGGTCTACTTTGCCGCGGAATTATCGGAATCCCCGGAATATAAAGAAGGCCGGGAATCTCCGGAATCTATAGTTATAGTAGGGGTGGTAGGCTTAGTAGGACTATAGTATACCCTTCGCACGCTAGTGCTCACCTACTTCGTACTCTTTAACTCAAGTGATCAACTACTTCGTATTCTTCGCACGTTAGTGCTCATCGACCTATTGGTCTCCTTCTTCCCCTGGACTATAGAATTAGTGGGACTCCTCCACCAGAATCCCCTTCTTCCCCGGAATCTCCGGAATATATAGTATCACCGGAATATCCGGAATCCAGTCTCTATAGTTTACCGGAATGGGGAATTAGTAGGACTGGGCCAGCTATATCAACCGCTGATGAATGCGTCCTTTCTGGTAGTCGGAGAAAAGTGGGAGAGGCAGGATTCGAACCTACGTAGAAAACCTTCAACAGATTTACAGTCTGTCGCTTTTGACCACTCGGCCACTCTCCCCTTCCCGGAGGGGGTTGATGAATAATCAGAAGAAAATATGGACTCTCCTCGTATGGAAGGGAACTAAACTCTCCGAGGCGCCCGGACCGGCCGGAATCTATAGTGAGGATTCATTTAATTCCGGTCCGGATCAGCATCAGTGGTTTGGCCCACTTTTTACAGGTGCCTCAAAGACAGGGACACCGTCAATCGTATTCCTTAAATTGAAAGAAACCCTTGCGCCTACCCGGAATTAGGAGTTAAGATTCAAGCGCTCGTCAGCCCCCAGCAAGAAAGCGGGTGCAGGAGCCGTTCGATCAGGCGCTATCCTCTTCTTCGACGCACATCCCTCTCCCGTGGGTCGAGCGCACCTTGTGACCTATCGGTCACCTTATCAGTCGAGTCTCCTTTGTCTCCCGGTCTTACCGGAATTAGTGGAACTATTACAGCAGAACGGGGAATTAGTAGTAATCGTTGAGGTCAAGGCTATTTCTAGTTGAGCACGCTAGTGCGGTCCATTGAATATTGAATGACCTATAGATTCCGGTAATATTAGTAGTCTGGCGGTAATGTAATTCCGGGCTTGTTCCCAGCGGCATGGAATCTATAGTATCCTCCGGAGGAGAAGCCAATTACGGGTTTAGTAGACAGTGAGCGAGCAGCAAGCGCCGGTCTTAATAGTCCTACTAATTCCGGTCCTTAGGGGTGGGCGATCCCGCGGGAGGCGGTCTTTTAGCTCGCTCCGCCGCGCGCGTACTCTTCTTCTACTTGAGACTGGCATGGCAATGAAACCAAAAGAAAAGCCCTTAATAAATTGATTCAACGGGTTGGGCCGGTCTTACCGGAATAAAGTAATCGAGACGCAGTACTGTTTTCTTGACTCCGTCCATAAGCCGAGACACATCAACTTTCGATAACACCATTTCGCCCGTGAAACTACTATTTATGGTTCCGGGACACATCAACTATAGTATAGAATATAAGTTAATTCTTATTCTCCTCCAACGCCGGAAACGCAAACCGTCAACGGAGAAAGACCGCATTTCCTATTTATTTCCGTCCCCTGGACTGGTGGATGGACCTATGTTGCTATTTATTAAGACCGGGTCCAACTCCTCCGTCTCCCCGCTGTTCCCAAGGACTAGCAGAATCGAAATAGCGAAATTCTTGGGTCATCTCAATGGGTTCAGAAACCACACGTTTCTCTGGATCATCATAGCGTACTTCCACATATCCACTCAGAGGAAAGTCTTTTCGTAATGGATGACCTTCGAAACCATAATCTGTTGATATACGGCGTAGATCCGGATGATTGATGGAAGAAACACCAGACATATCCCATACTTCTCGCTCCCACCGGCCGGCTGATGGAAATGGACTGACTACCGGAGATATTCGTGTTACTTCGTCTGCACTTGTTTGTACACGAATGCGTGAGTTATACCGAATACTCAGTAAATTATGGACCACTTCAAATCTTCGTTTTCGAGAGGGATGATCAACTCCGCAAATATCGATCGAAACTTTCACCCGTGTATAGGTATGAAATTTGAGAAAGCACAACAATGGAAATGGGTAGTCCGTATTGGTATCAGATCTATTCCCATGTTCCGATCTTTCCATTTTCAGTATCCATTTCTTGGGCAAAGTCTCCAAACTATATTTGCAAATAGATTGATTATCCATCAATATAAAGATTTCTGTTCCGCTTCCATTTCCATACTATACTATAGATTCCGGAAATATAGAGACTGGTTCCATTACATTACAGACTGGTGCATTCGATCTCTCCTCAGAAAGACTTGTCGGAAATCATTGGGTTGGTCTTGGTCCGACCCAGAAAGGCGTGGGAGCGGGCCCGAGTTAAGTAAAGACCCTATTTTAATCCCTCTCCTTAGCAGTCGAGTCTACTTCGTAACCTCGCTGCGCACTTTCTAGAGTTCTGTATCCATGAGAGGCTGCATGCTACATATTCCCCTACAAGTTCATCGGGTTCGGGTATAGTATAGAACCGGATTCAAAAGGTCACGGAGTGCTAAGACCCACGTCATGAAATGGGCTCGACCGGAGGTAGAGGTCAAGGGTGAACCTAACCCTCGGGGAGAGGGATAGGGAAGCCGGAACAACGGTCCCTATTACTTTATTACCGAGGCCAAAAAGAGCCGTTGCTTGAGTGAAAGGCTCGAAGAGTGAAGAGTATAGTATAATCAAAGCCCAGCAAGAGGCGTGCTAACGCGTACTACTAATTTAATTCCGGAACTATTACAGCAGAACCCGGTAATTTGTAGTATAGGACAGACTTCAGAAGGGTCCGAAGGAGGCGAGACGCTAGTCGAAGAAGGGGTCCGGTCGAGCGCATTTCACTTGAGGTGAAGAGGTGACAAGCGGACCCACCGGAGCACTAACGTGCGGTCCATTGAATGACCTATAGATTCCGGAGATTCCGGTGCTTACTATAGTTCTACTAAACTATAGAGAAGATACTGTATTTGATTCCGGCGTCCGGTAATTCAGGTTCCAGAGATTATGGTGGTAATTCCGGGCCGGGTTTGGTATAACCTCTCGCTCTTTTTGCTCGATCCGGGAAAAGTAGTCAAGCCTCGAGTAATAAAATAAGGACTAAGCAGGAGTTTTTCATCCGTCGCTATCCTTATTACTTTATTCTGGCCCTTCTATGCGGAATTAGTAGTCCGGAGAGACTGGAACGAGAAGTCAAGTCGGGGTAGGTCAAGGCGGCAAGACGAGAGAACCGCGGGACGATAGTAGAGTTGGTGAGCACGCGGGCTTTCATCACGTTAGTGCTCCTTCCCTATCGGTCACCTTACAGTCGACCCTCAACCTATTGTCGTCCCTCTCCTTTCAGTCGATCCAGCTCGTGATCCATAAGCACCAGTATAAGCTATAGCATATCCATCAGCCCAACTAAGGTCAAAAGTCGAGAAAGACTCGGAGAGAAAGATAGGCATATCCGCCGATGATGACGGGAGCTGTACCGACAGCACCAGTAGCATCCCTTCCTGCATATCTATACAAGGCCGAGAGCCACCACCATTTCGAGTTCTCAGAAACCATATTGAGATGTCCGTCATAGGCGTGATCCGCGTTTAGTAGTATCTGTTTCCTGACACTTTCTGATCGATATTGAGTTCCATATCCTGTTACATACGGCCAGGTGTAGGGACAGATCCAGAGCCATTTGATCAAGATCGAGTAGCTGTAGCTATAGTAGATCCATTTAGAGATCGGAAGCCCGTTCCAGCAGACCTATTTTAGTAGCGCCCGGCCCAATTTGTCCTGCCTGGACCGGAATCCCCTGTTTTATATCCTGTCTGGTGAGCGGCCGGTCTTACCGGTCTTACCTGCTGTCTTAATAGATACTAAATCCGGTAATACTATAGACTCCCGGATCCTCCATTAGTAGTTCCACTAATTCCGGTAAGACCGGGAGCGCGCTAGCGCGGCAAAAAAACCCACTTGACTTTAGTTGATGCGCTCGGTGATGGGCAATGCAATGCGTTCGTGTGGTATTACTGACATTGAGTCGCCCCTACACCTGGCAACTGAGCTCAAACAAGGTCTTGATCTGAGACCTGCCTCGATCTTGAACTGGATATGGAGACAACCAACCCTAGATTCAAAACAGATACAACAAGACCATTTCCGTCCACATGAGGCCCTTATTACTTGAAATCCAACGAGTTACAGCGATAGCCGTTGAGAGTTTATGACTTTATCCGGCTTATTACTTAAATTAAAATCCTAAAGCAGCAAGAAAACTCCTGCACGTGCTAACGCGCAAGCGCCGGAACCGGACTACTAATACTATACTATTGGACAGGCTACGAAAGGAGGTGAGACGTTAGTCGAATGGTACGAAGGTCACGGAGAGTGCGCGCGACCCATGGTCATGAAATGCGCTCTCCCCTCCGAGGGGGGAGGGATAGGCCTTATATAGTAGTTAGTCGAATGGTACGAAGTAGGTGAGCACACTATTTAGCTGCGAATGGCAGGGGACGGAATCAAATATAGTTGGGGAATTAGTAGGTCGCGAAGCGCGCTCGACTGATAAGGAGAGGACTTAAGGATAACCGGAATATAAAGTAGGCCCCCCCATTCTCAACCCCGACCCACACAAGGCAAAAAAAGTTCTGTTAGGTTCGCCCAGACGCCGCAGTCGCGTTTCAGATTATCTTTTATTGAACAGGGATTTTCGTTTCCTTGATAGCTGGAAGTTCTCCAAAAGTATGAAAGGCTGGAGGACTTTGTACCATCCATTCCGGTGTGGTTGGATTCTGTTCAATAGCCCAAGGACTTGGAGCACATCTTTTGTTCTTTCCACTGCTTGAAGTGATTGTGACGACCACGAAGAAACGACGAATTCCAACTACGGATATATAAGAGCCGAAACTGCTCAGAGCATTCCATCCGGCGTAAGCATCTGGATAATCTGGAATGCGACGTGGCATACCCGAAAGCCCTAAGAAATGCATGGGAAAGAGGGTCAGATTAACCCCGAAAGAAGTGATCCAAAAATGGATTTGACCTAAAGTTTCCGGGTATGTCCGACCAAAGATTTTACCCACCCAATAGTGAAATCCTGCAAATAAGGCAAAAACGGCTCCCATAGAAAGTACATAATGGAAATGTGCAACCGCATAATAAGTATCATGTAGAGCAATGTCGAGACCAGAATTTGCTAGAACTATTCCAGTGAGCCCTCCTATGGTGAATAAAAAGATGGATCCTACTGCAAATAACATGGGTGTTTTGTATTGTATCGAACCTCCCCACATGGTAGCGATCCAACTAAAGATTTTGATTCCAGTGGGGACAGCAATGATCATGGTAGCTGCGGTGAAGTAGGCACGCGTATCAACGTCTGAGCCCACAGTAAACATATGATGAGCCCGAACCAGAGATCCAGGAACACCTATACTGATCATGGCATAAACCATGCCTAGATACCCGAAGACCGGTTTTCCCGAAAAGGTCGATACGATATGACTAATAATACCGAATCCAGGCAGAATGGGAATATACACCTCTGGATGACCGAAGAACCGAAAGAGATGCTGGTATAATATGGGGTCTCCCCCTCCAGCAGGATCAGAAAAGGTTGTATTAAAGTTGCGATCGGTTAATAACATTGTAATTGCCCCTGCCAGTACCGGAAGTGATAATAAAAGTAGGAATGCTGTCACTAGAACGGACCACACAAAAAGGGGTGATCTATGCATAGTCATTCCAGGTCCACGCATGTTGGAGATAGTTGTTATAAAATTGATAGAACCTAAAATGGATGAAACACCTGATAGATGAGGACTAGAAATTGCTGAATCAACTGCTCCTCCAGAATGACTGGTAATACCACTTAAGGGCGGATAGACCGTCCACCCAGTGCCGGTACCCACTTCTACTAAGGCTGGGCTTAATAGGAGCAAGAGACTTGGTGGCAACAACCAGAATGATATATTATTTGATCGTGGAAATGCCATGTCAGGTGCACCTATCAGAATCGGAACAGACCAATTACCAGATCCACCTATCATCGCCGGCATCACCATAAAAAAGATCATTAAAAAAGCGTGAGCCGTTATTAAAACATTATAAAGTTGATGATTCCCACCAAGAATTTGATCGCCGGGTCGTGCTAATTCCATACGAATCAGTACTGAGAAGCATGTGCCCATCACTCCAGCAATGGCACCGAAGATGAAATATAGAGTACCTATATCCTTGTGGTTAGTGGAGAAGAGCCATCGGACCAGATTTTTCATTAGACCTTTGAATTGACTTTCTTTATCAGAGAGGGGCCCGGGGGCTGAAAAAGTACAAAGCGGCGGGGGAAATGAAAAAGGGATACTTAGGATATATAATCCAAGACCAAAGGGAGCAAGAAGACTATTGGGGCCGGCTAGTATCTATAGTATCCCTAGTATCTACAGTATATCCGGAATCCTATGAATATATAGTACCGGAATGGGGAATTAGTAGGACTGGGGCGGGCGGGTAGTGCAAAGCCGTACCTTATTTGGTTTGAGAAGTCCCCTGTTTTTTTCCTTTCTTATACTATAGAGACTGGACTATTGTGTGTCTCCCTTATAATGAAGGAGCGGGGACAAACAAACTTGAAAAGCGAAAGCGGTCACTGACGCTAGTAATGATGTGAAATGCTTTTCGTCCTATATGTGTGATTTCATTAAAATAGGTTTTCTTAGTACACCTGGCTGACCGGTTGAATAGAACAGATATCGGAAAGGCAGTTATTGACCAACATAGATCTAATTTCGACTGCTTTTCCCAACCCACCGGTCCCACTATAGAGACTGGCTTTGTGGAGCACTAAATCATTCGTTCTCTTCTTTAACTGCAGCTTTAGAGACTGGCCGCTCGCCTCTTTCGATAAATTTGACTCTTGTTCCCTTATTACTTTTCGAACTGGTTTCCGGAATTAGTAGTTTAGTATTTATACAACTATACATAAAGCCTTCTTCCCCACCTCCTGATAGCAGCTTTCCTTATTGTGAATCAATCTCCAATCAAGACAAAGCGGGTAGGGTTCTACCCTATTACTTTATTCCGAGCAGCCACTCCATAAATTGAAAGCAAGGGAGTCTGCCATTATCCGAGGTAAGCGAGCTCAGTTGTTCAAGCCCGGACCGGAATTAGTAGTGTGGTCTTTCTTTTTCCACATGATCCGGCTGACCGGAATCCCCGGAATCTATAGTTCTAGTAGGGTCCGAAGGTCACGGAGTGCTAAGACCCATGGTCATGAAATGCGCTCTCCCCTCCGAGGGGGGAGGGATAGGCCTTATATAGTGCGAATGGGAAGTCTCTATAGTCCTATAGTATAGCCAGAATCCCCGGAATTAGTAGGACTATAGTATCCCTAGTATCTATAGTATATCCGGAATCCTATGAATATATAGTACCGGAACCGGATTTAGTATCTATTAAGACCGGGAGTGGGTAGGGTTATTTTTGTACTAGAAAACCAAACCGCCGATGGCATAGTCTGACGCATCCGTGTGTGTGTGTACTTCAAATGGCTTTGTGGGGCAGTACGGGGTCATCAATCGGGTCCTCAAAAGCTCTCTGACATCCGACCAGAACCGGAATTAGTAGTATGGTCCGGAATTCCAGTCTCTATAGTTTACCGGAATTAGTAGTAGAGATTTGTGAGTGGCTTCGAGTAACCTAGGATTCATCTTCGGGGAGTCTGGCGGCCCTAAAAACGAGCTCACCCCGGCGGAATTAGTGGAAGGTGCTTGCCACTCCTCGATGGCTCTGATGCCCATCCGAATGCGCTGCCCTCCGGCCCGGAATTAGTAGTACGGAATAGGATCTCTGTCTGTCCATTGATTTCTTAACTACTAATTCCGGTCTCTTTCGGGTTATGGATTTTCCTGGAGAGACCCACGGCTTTACTGGCACCGGGGGCCCGTGGTCGGTAGTCCCGGCCACCGGTAGTATAGATAGTGAATGTCTGTCGTCTTTGGCTCGTCTCCGATAAATAAATTCCGGGATACACACACCTGGTAGGGGAACGACCGAACTGGTCGAACAACCAAAAAAAACCGTGATTGATCTTGTTGAGCCAAAAACTCCAAAGCGAAAGACCATCAATGATTGACAGCTATCGTAGCCTGTTCTTTCTACTACTAACTACTACTAGTCTTCTTTCAGTCACTCGGGTCAATAGTTCACATTTCATTCATTTCTTCCCGGGCCGGAATCACCGGAATATAAAGAAGGGCCAACTCCATACCACTAGGGACGAAAGGCGGGGTCTCAAGAAGTGCCAGGTGTGCGTATCATCTAAGAAGATTCAGGTGGATGATCGTGGTATAGAAACCGCATGCGGAAGAAACCGAAGCTGCGTATGACAAAGAAAGCAGTGCGAGTTACTTCTATATTCTACCGCTGATGCGGATATCGACTATAGAAATCAGGGGAAACGTGTGTCGACAACCGGAATCTATAGCTATAGTACGGACCCGGTAAAAAGGGCCTTGCCTTCGGCTCTTTACACTAGTAGGTTAACAACTACCAACCAAGATTCAAAACAGATACAACAAGCGCTATTAGCGTGCACTATTGGGGCCGTTTGCGGAGGAGCATCCTAGCGCGCCAAACGCTTGCTAAAAATTGTAACTAATAACACTACTAAAGCAGCTCCAACTTTTGTTCAAACTTTACAGCAGCTCCTACTTCGTAGCCTTCGCACGCTAGTGCTCACCTACTTCGTACTCTTTAACTAGCGTGCTCAACTACTTCGTATTCTTCGCACGTTAGTGCTCATCGACCTATTGGTCTCCTTATGCCACTCCACTTTAAAACAGTAAAACCGGGAAGAAATACCTAATAGCGCGTACTACTTTTCTATAGAGACTGCCCATTCGCACGCTAGTGCTCACCCACTTCGTAGCCTGTCCAATAGTATTAGTAGTCCGGTACTACTAATGGAGGCTTACCCTTTTTCATCTTGCTCCGGGCAGTCAAGCAAAGGTTGTTACGTCCTTACCTCGATTTAAAGTCAGAAATCAAGCTCTCAACGGCTATCGCCAGCAATCAAACTTTTTCCGTTCGCGCTAGCGCGCTCCAGGACTGACTTTGGAAGTCCTTGGGTAGGCGCAAGGGCTTCTTCGACGCACATCCCTCTCCCCTGGGTCGAGCGCACCTTGTGACCTATCGGTCACCTTAGCAGTCGAGCGCACTTCGTGACGTCCGGTCGAGCGCATTGAATGACCTACTAATTCCCCATTCCGGTAAACTATAGAGACTGGAAGAAGGGGATTCTGGTGGAGGCGGTACAGCAGGCTTGTTCCTCTTGCGATCGGTTCTGCCTGCCGAAGGGGAGTTCTTGGAGAGCCTGTTGATAATTTAGGTCCTTTCCGATACTCGCACAACCCAGATCTGGGATCTGCCCCAAATTTTCCATCTTTGAAAGATCTGGGCCCGGATCTTTTAGGGGGTTCGGGGGAATACAAATAACCTCCGGGACACCAGGGTGGGTAAAACATCATCCCTGTTGATAATTATTGATCAACATTACTTTACTTTAATTATCAACAGGGCCAAAGCTTGCTGTTATGGAAGTGTATCTGTATCCCTCGGAGTAGGCGAACGTACTCGTGAAGGAAATGAGACGAATCCGGAGTGATGCCAGCCTATACCACTCAGGCAGGAGCTCATATGAGAGTTGGTTTGTGGCAGCCCGCGGAATATTTCCGTGATGTCCAGTTCGAAAAAGCAAAGCAGGCCTTCACCGGGCCCGTGACTACCCCGCAGCGCAGAAATGGTTTTATACGGGAGGGCCAGAAATCTCCAGAAATCTATAGTACGGACGATTATTCAACCGGCCTAATAATTCCGTCTGGGAGAAGCTGCGGACGATTTGACCGAATTGGTCTTCGACCCCGTCATTAATGGTCGGCAACATTGCCTTTTTCGGTATGCGTTGCGAACACGGATTTTGAGCGTCAATTCCTTCGCACGCTAGTGCTCACCTACTGCGTAGCCTTAACAGCATTGGAATCGACTGGGCTCTGGAGAATCCCAAATCGCCATTATTACTTTATTCCGAGCAGATGGTCCAACTACAGAACTTTTTCTTTTTCATTACTTTCATGGTCGTGCCTCGTGGCACGGCAGCGCCCGTACTATTTCAATGGTTCGTCAGTAGAGATGTTCCCACAGGTGCCCCTTCTTCCAATGGTACTATAATTCCTATTCTTATCCCTTCATTCCCTTTTTTGGTCGGTATACATTCCAGGAAATTCATACGCTCCATGGACGGAGCAAAAAGTGGAGTGTTGGTCAGAGCAAGCCGCCCGGTGCTATTACCAGACAGGAGGGGGAGACGCTCATCCTCCCGAAATGCTTTATTTCGTTTCGTTCCCCTTCTTCATTTCCTGCTTCTCGAATGGGGGGGAATGGGGGAGGACTTGTCATATTTCGAATCTTTCTGTGGTGTGCTCTGTTTACTATTCTTTCGTACTCTCTTCTCTTTACCACGCGATAGGTCAGCGAAGCCGGAATTACCGGAATCTAAAGTATGGTCGCGGAGAAAGAAAGGCCAAAGACTTCGGATTGGCTCAGAAGAAGGGAATGAGCAAGGACAAAATGACAAGATGAGATGCCCCGGGCACCTCCATATGGCCAGTTCCAGCGATCGGGTCGAAGGTGACCCTTCACCTCAAGGGTCGCCGGGTGGTGCGGGTGTGCCACCAGAAATCGGGCTCGAAGCTCTCGCCTTACCAACGAGCCGACTGCTGATGGCTGTTGGTCACGGCTACTGCCAAAAAGTGAACATGAAGATTCATATTTCACATGGGGGAGTGTGCATCTTTATGTTGGGTGTTCTTCTGTCGTGCGACCCGGTGGCTTATGTGCGACCTGTGGCCCACGCCTCCTATTTGTTCAGGGCGGGCGGCGTGAACTCTGATTCGATCCGGGTATTCAATCCCGCCGCTGAGATGCTCAGTTGACTCCTCCCCCTTGATAGGAAGATGGCTTATTCCAAAATTCGTGCATAAGGGTAAGGAACTTTGGATGAACGGAGGCGAATGGGTGTAAGCCTCGCTTCTCGGAAACACCCAGTGCTGACCACACTGAGAGACACGAAAGCGCGGGTAATGCCAGTTGGCGAAGTGGCGTTAAGCATCCCGGGAGGTACGCAAAGAGAGGTCGTGATGATATCATCTACGTCCGTACCGCTCCTCGTGGAGTAGATCCCGCATCCAACAAGATTTTTGACCAGGGAACGGGAGAATTCCCACTACCGCAGGCAGGCCAGCCGGGCCGTGAGCGCGGTGGGAACGGGCTTCCCAAAAAGCCAGCCGGGCCGGGGTCAGCATAGCTGGTTAATAAGGGGATGGCCCCCCGCAAAGAAAGCGGGTTTCGGGCTGATAAAAGCGGACGTGGGGACTCGGGTCAGGGCGCAGCGTAACTAAGAGAGCCTACTTCTATAATGACCGGGGACCGGGACCGGTTCATCTTTCATCTAAGGTCATCGGGCGAGCTTGAAAGTAAGCGAGGGCGGGCACGAGCGGTCTGGTGTCCGAGTCAGACGACGACTACTGCACGGGGCGCCGCGAATGGACTGGGCCTGTCCACCTGTCCATGTCCAATATCATGGTGCGGCAGCGAAGCGCGGAAACAGGGGAAAAAAAAGGACGCTTGCGAAGAAGCAAGCTGGTACCCGCCCCGCCCCCTTTCCTGTCCGTCCCGACCGGCCCAGTCCTACTAATTCCCCAACTATAACTATAGATTCCGGGGATACTATAGATACTGTATTTGATTCCGGTGACCAGGTAATTCCGGCATTAGAGACTGGTAATTCCGGCCCGAGCTGTATGAGGCAGAAACTCGTCCCACGTACGGTTCGGAGGCCGAGCCCCACCCCAGCAGTAATGGTGCGGCTTAGGTCAACTAATACGAATAAGATACAGTTCACTCAACGATTGCCTTTGGGTTCCGAACTCCATATGGGGAAGGAGCGTTGTTGTTTGCGAGGTCTCGATCATTTACATGGACCCACTTCTCATTCCATTTGTGGGAATTTGATGATTTATAAGCCGTCCCAAAAGTTAAAGTGGAACGATCGGTTCATGTTTGAGCATGATGAAAAACTTCGTGCCGACCTGTTGCCAATCAACTTTCCGGCTACCACTAATTCCGGTGATCATGGAAAAGTTTTGCATTTTCTGCATCATCGCGAACATAAGAATTTTACTATGTTCCCAGAAAAAAGATACTTTGTTTCCACTCGAGAAAGGACTCACACGACTGAAGTGGCTATACATACAAATCCATTTACGGATCTATATGCTCCGATTGGAACAGGAAGTTCCAGAACTGGTGGCTGGTATACTACTATAATTAAACTGCCTTTGATTTTTAGTATTCGGATAGGATTTCTGTTGGCTTCATCGGGAGGCTCGCGTAGTTTGTTACGTCAGCTCAAAAAGTACCAATTGCATTGGAATCGAGAAAGGCCAGAAAAAAGATACGTCGCAAAGATCGTTCATAATTGCATAAAAGGAGGAATCGTAATGACTGCGGTGCGTCCTTCAACCCTCTCCCGTTTGTCCCCCTATAAAGATCCCTAGAGCGGGCTGGATGGTCTTGACAGTACAGCAGCTCCAACTTTTGTTCAAACTTGGAAATAACCCGCACGTTCGTAACGTGGAATGCTCTGGGTAGGCCAAGGCGGCAAGACGAGAGAACCGCGGGACGATAGTAGAGTTGGTGAGCACGCGGGCTTTCATCACGTTAGTGCTCCGGGGGTGGTTAGGCGCAAGGGTCCGACGCTAGTCGAAGAGTCGGTCACCTCTTCCTTACAGTCGCGCGCACTCCGTGACCTTCGTCTCCTGCCTCACAGAGGCAGTCTACTTCGTAGCCTTCTTAGTTAGTGCCAGGTGCTCACCTACTTCGTACCATTCGCACTAAGGTGCTCACCGTATGAATACTCTGCTCACTCAAGTGATCAACTACTTCGTATTCTTCGCACGTTAGTGCTCATCGACCTATTGGTCTCCTTCGGCGTTAGTCCGGTAGGTCAAGGCTATTTCTAGTTGAGCACGCTAGTGCGGTCGAGCCCATCGCATTGAATGACCTATCGGTCTCCTTTTATCCCAAGCCTGCTGCCAGGCCGCCGGTCCTATATAGAAGTATGTCCTGTTTTATATAAGGGCCGTACCGGGCCCGCTGTTTTGCACCGGAATTACCGGAACCGGATTTAGTATCTATTAAGACCGGGAGTTGAGGCAAATGACCGGAGGGAAAGTCCTCATGACTGGTAGGAAAGACTCCAAAAGGGTGTGCAGCCGACCCTGTGATCCTGCCTTAATGAAGCAGGGGAGACGAAGTGGGATTTTGCAATCAAATGGGATGGGTCGTAACGGGTTAAAAACTGTTAGATCGCTCCTTAACTATAATGACAATGACCGGATAGACTGTTTTTATAACTACTGTAGAATGAGCCCTGCTGAAGTAGCCCATATAGACCCTTTTAGTAGAAGTTTTTCCTCTCAAATAACTAGATATGCTAATCTTTGTTTCACGCCCACCTCAATAATAGCGCGATACTGGAGCCGGTCATTATAGTTACGGATCTCACATCAAACTCAATAGTATAGTAAAGGATCAGTATGATGGACTGAGAGAAGCATCAATTAATTTCATGAAACCGTACCTAAAAGCATCCGATTATGAGATGCCTGGCAGTCATTAAATTGGTTGTTATGTCTACTCTGAACTGGGAAGCAACCTCTGCTAAGTTCACGATTGCCTATAAGATCAGTATTGCCCCAAAAAATATTTCACCATTGGACCAGCATTCCCTGTACCCTATGTGAATGGAGAGATAAGGATAACAAGGGATCTGATAGCAGCTGTGGAAGCAAAGATAAGAGAGCGAGCATTATGATAAGTCCGTTGTGAAGGGCATATATCTTCGAGTCTATCACAATGCCACTATCGAAAGGTGGGTTGCTTGTCATTGATGCTATCAAGGTAATTCCATTCAAAGCAGTGGATGATGGCACAGCATAC